TGTATCAAGAACTATGTACAAAAAAAAAGGAAAATATCCTCAGGTTTCGAAGGAATTGCACGTATAACAATTAAAAAAAAAATCGATTTGATCCAAGTCATAATCTATATTGGATTCCCAAATTTATTAATAGAGGGGCAAACACGAGGAATCGAAGAATTACAGATGAATGTACAAAAGGAGTTTCATTCTGTAAACCGGAGACTCAACATTGCTATCACAAGAGTTGAAAAACCTTATGGACAACCTAATATTCTTGCAGAATATATAGCTTTACAATTAAAAAATAGAGTTTCGTTTCGAAAAGCAATGAAAAAAGCTATTGAATTAACTGAACAAACAGATACAAAAGGAATTCAAGTGCAAATAGCAGGCCGTATCGACGGAAAAGAAATTGCACGTGTTGAATGGATCAGAGAGGGTAGAGTTCCCCTACAAACAATTCGCGCTAAAATTGATCATTGTTCCTATACAATTCGAACTATTTATGGAGTATTAGGTATAAAAATTTGGATATTTGTAGACGAGGAATAATCAACCTTGTCTTCCCATTCTGCCCAGTGATAAAACAAAAAATGACAAACTCTTTCATTCTTTTTTTGTTAAAAATAAAAAAATGAACAATTCTAATTCTATAAGGTTAAATATAAATTCGATTGATCATTTGGTATAATTGCTATGCTTAGTGTGTGACTCGTTAGTTTTTTCTTTATAGTTTCAAGTTGGGATTCAAAAAAAAAAACAAACTGACCCCTGCTATAAACTTTGTAATTATATAAAATAAACTAATAACCAACTTATTGCTTCGTATTGTCGAGATCCCAAGAAACAGTCACTATATGAATGAGTGGATCTATCATATGGTTGTAGCAACTGAAATTCTTTCAACAAAAAATAGATCTGATTATGGGTTGTAAAGCAAAAAAAAAATAAAGGGATGTGGATAAATGGAAGGATGATAGAAAGAAAGAACAAAAATATCAATGATATATGATTCCAATATGTATGGTCTATGAATCACGTCATAAAAGGCAGTGTGATAAAGCATCAATACTGATAATCAATACTGATAAGATAATTATAAATATAAGAATTTTAAAATGAAATAATTTAAAATAGAATAAAATAATAAAGAGCCTTCAGGTTAATAAAAACTGAGGAAATTGACTTGGGAACGAATTTTGTTGGAAGCTCCATTGCAAAGTTCGGACCTAACCATTAATGGAGAAGCTATGGGAACGACAGAACCTGTGACTGCATAGGCTTCTATTGAAAACGAATCCTAATAATTCATTGGGTGGGATGGCGGAACGGACCAAGAAAAAATTGATTTATTCTGAGAGGTTATGAATTGAACCTTCGAATGAAACAGGAAAGAGTAAATATTCGCCCGCGAAACCTCTATTTATTGGATTACAATCTTTTGTCGTAATTCGATAGAGGTAAAAAAAAATAAGGAAAGGATTCGTCATGTTATAAAAATAAAAAAGAGAAACATTACATTATCTATAAAGATACATAAATGTACACACACGTCTAGCTGTATTGTATATCTTGTATCTACATCTTCCTTCTTATGTAAGAAATTAAATATCAATAAAAACCATTACTTGGTGTATTATCTATTAATGTGTACCTATTAATGTGTATCTATTAATGTGTATCTATTAATGTGTATCTATTAATGTGTATCTATAATATTATTTTATTGAATTTGAATCCTTTCATTCGCGAGGAGCTGGATGAGAAGAAACTCTCATGTCCGGTTCTGCAGTAGAGATGGAATTAAGAAACAACCATCGACTATAACCCCAAAAGAACCAGATTTCGTAAACAGCATAGAGGAAGAATGAAAGGAATATCTTGTCGAGGCAATCATATTTGTTTCGGCAGATACGCTCTTCAGGCACTTGAACCTGCTTGGATTACAGCTAGACAAATAGAAGCAGGGCGAAGAGCAATGACACGATATGCGCGTCGTGGTGGAAAAATATGGGTACGTATATTTCCCGACAAACCTGTTACAGTAAGACCCGCGGAAACACGTATGGGTTCGGGGAAGGGATCCCCTGAATATTGGGTATCCGTTGTTAAACGGGGTCGAATACTTTATGAAATGGGTGGAGTATCAGAAACTGTAGCTAGAGCAGCTATCTCAATAGCTGCGCGCAAAATGCCTATACGAACTCAATTTCTTATTTCAGGATAGAGATGTAGAACTAAAAAAAAAAAAGGGGTATTGGGGATGAAAAAACAACCGCAGGTTTATTTATTTCTGGACGGACAATATTTCTTTTTTTTCTTTCATACTTTTGCATTGAAATAACAGATTGAAATAAAAATGATATGATTCAACCTCAGACCCTTTTGAATGTAGCGGATAACAGCGGAGCTCGAAAATTGATGTGTATTCGAATCATAGGAGCTGGTAATCACCGATATGCTCATATTGGTGATGTTATTGTTGCTGTAATCAAAGAAGCAGTTCCCAATATGCCTCTAGAAAGATCAGAAGTAATTAGAGCTGTAATTGTACGTACATGTAAAGAACTCAAACGTGAAAACGGTATGATAATACGATATGACGACAATGCTGCAGTTGTCATTGATCAAGAAGGAAACCCAAAAGGAACTCGAGTTTTTGGTGCGATCGCTCGAGAATTGAGACAGTTAAATTTTACTAAAATAGTTTCATTAGCTCCCGAAGTATTATAAATAGTAGTAGATGAGACTATGATATAGTATAGGGTATCTGAAATAGATCAAATAGATCAAATTAGTAGATTGTGTCTCACGTATATACTTAAAAAAAAAAAGAAAAAAAAGGAAACATGTTGATTATATCAAAATTAGGAGGAACCTATAATTCTAGTTCGTCATGGGTAGGGACACTATTGCCGATCTAATAACTTCTATAAGAAATGCTGACACGGATAAAAAAGGAAGGGTTCGAATAGCATCTACAAATATCACCGAAAACATTATTAAAATACTTCTACGAGAAGGTTTTATTGAAAACGTTCGGAAACATCAGGAGAGTAACAAATATTTCTTGGTTTCAACTCTGCGACATAGAAAAACCAGAAAAGGAATATATAAAACTAGAACCATTTTAAAGCGTATCAGCCGGCCCGGCTTACGAATTTATTCCAACTATCAACGAATTCCTAAGATTTTAGGTGGAATGGGAATTGTAATTCTTTCTACTTCTCGAGGTATAATAACAGATCGAGAAGCTCGACTAGAAAGAATTGGGGGAGAAATTTTGTGTTATATATGGTAATCTTCCACCTCTGGTATCCGAATTTGATCTCTAACTTCCTATTTGTAAAATAGAGAGGAAAAGTGAGTTATATAACTATTCCTCCATTAGTTGATACTTCAAGGAGGTTACCTGGAATGAAAGAACAAAAATTGATTCATGAGGGTTTAATTACTGAATCACTTCCCAACGGTATGTTCCGGGTCCGTTTAGATAATGAAGATCTAATTCTAGGATATGTTTCAGGGAGGATCCGCCGCAGTTTTATACGGATACTACCGGGAGATAGAGTAAAAATTGAAGTAAGTCGTTATGATTCAACCAGGGGACGTATAATTTATCGACTTCGCAACAAAGATTCGAATGATTAGGTTATTTTTTTAACCATGGGTATACAATTCGAAGTTCAAAAAAAATTCAAGAGACTTATTCTCTTCCAAGAAGTGGATTCAGAATTAAGGTAAGGAATAAAAAATATGAAAATAAGGGCTTCCGTTCGTAAAATTTGTGAAAAATGTCGACTGATTCGCAGGCGTGGACGAATTATAGTGATTTGTTCCAATCCGAAACATAAACAGAGACAAGGGTAATTCTTCTAAAAAAGAACTTTACTTTCAAAAAAAATATATATATGTAAAAATAAGGTAAAGGATCTGTTTTAACATGAAATGGATATCTCCGTATCTTTTCTTTTTGTATATTTCTGACTCATAAATATGAGATGATAAAATATGACAAAAGCTATACCAAGAATTGGTTCACGTAGGAATGGGCGTATTGGTTCACGTAAGAATGGACGTAGAATACCAAAAGGCGTTATTCATGTTCAAGCGAGTTTCAACAATACCATTATAACTGTTACAGATGTACGAGGTCGGGTAGTTTCTTGGGCCTCCGCCGGTACTTCTGGATTCAAAGGCACAAGAAGAGGAACACCTTATGCTGCTCAAGCCACAGCGGTAAATGCTATTCGTACAGTGGTTGATCAGGGTATGCAACGAGCAGAAGTTATGATAAAGGGTCCTGGTCTCGGAAGAGATGCAGCATTACGAGCCATTCGTAGAAGTGGTATATTATTAAGCTTCGTACGTGATGTAACACCTATGCCACATAATGGGTGTCGACCTCCTAAAAAAAGACGTGTGTAGAAATAAGAATTAAACCGATTTCAAGAGAAATAAATGATCAAATAATAATACTAGTATAGTATGGTTCGAGAGGAAGTAGCAGGATCCACTCGAACACTACAGTGGAAGTGTGTTGAATCAAGAGTAGACAGTAAGCGTCTTTATTATGGTCGTTTCATTCTGTCACCACTTATGAAAGGTCAAGCTGATACCATCGGTATTGCCATGCGAAGGGCCTTACTTGGAGAAATAGAAGGAACATGTATCACACGTGCAAAATCTAAGAAGGTGCCACATGAATATTCTACGATAGTAGGTATTGAGGAATCAGTACATGAAATCTTACAAAATTTGAAAGAAATTGTATTGAGAAGTAATCTCTATGGAGTTAGAGACGCGTCGATTTGCGTAAGGGGTCCTAGATACGTAACCGCTCAAGATATCATCTTACCACCTTCCGTAGAAATAGTTGACACGACACAACATATAGCTAACCTGACGGAACCAATTGATTTGTGTATTGGATTACAAATCAAGAGAGATCGCGGATATCGTATGGAACCCATAAATGACTCTCAAGATGGAAGTTACCCTATAGATGCTGTATTCAT